AAAATAAGATTTTAAATAGTGTAAAAAGTGTAAATAATGTAAATAATATAAATAAATACATTTTGGGAATACAAAATACTACTAGAGGTTTTCCTGTTTCCGGGGGGTTTTCAGGAGTGACAGACATCTTAGGAGTATAGGGGGGTAGGGGGGTTTAACGCGCAAAAGCCTCCGGGGGGATATCTTAGAAAAGTCTCTGGTAAATTTCATAGTTTATGCTCTTGAGATCCTTATATGTGGTTCTTTATACAATGTCTTTCCACCATGAATACTATTTCCTCGCGCGCAAGGAAATGTTCACCCTTGTCAGCTACTACCGTGTGCACTCTGAAATGCCAAGTGAAAGGAAACCAAAAAAGAGAACCCCTTGCCCGATGGAGTGAACGCCCGGCTTGCTGGGTAACGAGTCGTATGTACTCCACCATTAACTTATGCAAGCGTCGATGAAAGTGTGGGGAATAATATCAATAAATGGCCCTGAAGTAGGAACCAAATGCCAGGAATAATTCACTGTGTGCGACCCCCACAATAGTTGTCCCTCACCTTCAATAAACGTGAGCATTAAGAAATCAACTGATGGTAGGCTCTTACTACATTAAAATATTGAGGTATGGCGGGATGGTGTGTCCACGTATATCTAGACTAATGAGTTTCGTACTAGGTCTTAAATGTCGCCAGTCATTAATTCAGTAATGTATGATATTTCTCTAGTGCTTTATGTAAACCTTCGGTAACATGTTGATGAATGAATGGGGAAATTCGACTAATGTTGATAATACATAAATGTACTAAGACATCCCTTATTTTATTAATAAAAATATATGGTGTATATACATACATGTAAATATCGCTAAACAAAGAATAGTTTAGCTTAGAATCCTAGCTTTGGGAGTTAGGGGTGGGGGTTAAAGTCCCCCTTCTTTGAGCAGTAGGGGGGACTTTAACCCCCGGCGTCCAGTTTACAAGACTGGTGCTCTGGCGCTGAGCTACTAATGCAAGATCATTCAAGGACTTTGTTCTCTAGTCAAGCAGTTAAAGGTGAGAGAACAAGAAACAAAAAGAAATAGAGGAAAGAAGCGATTTGGCCAATGATAATAAAAGGATGTTCAACGGGCATACCTCCAATTCAGGTTAAAATGGCGACGTCTGCGACGAGGGCTCAAAAGAGGAGCTGCGTGAGGGGGCGGAACGTCAGGCCTCGTTGTTTGGAGGTGTGGAGGATGGGGACGACTATCAGTACGAGGATCGAGGCAAGAAGGGCCAAGACCCCGCCTAGTTTGTTGGGGATGGAGCGGAGGATGGCGTAGGCGAATAGGAAGTATCACTCTGGTTTGATGTGAGGTGGTGTGACGAGGGGATTGGCAGGGGTAAAGTTGTCTGGGTCTCCGAGCAGGTTGGGGGAAAACAGTGCTAGGGCAGTGAGGGCAATAAGCAGGGCTGCAAAGCCGAGCAGGTCCTTGTAGGAAAAGTAGGGGTGGAAAGAAATTTTGTCTGCGTCTGAGTTTAGGCCCAGTGGGTTGTTGGAGCCTGTTTCATGAAGGAAAAGCAAGTGGATTACAGTGGCGGCTGCAATGACGAAGGGGAATAGAAAGTGAAAGGCAAAGAATCGAGTGAGGGTAGCGTTGTCTACTGAAAAGCCGCCTCAGATCCATTGAACCAGGGTATTGCCAATGTAGGGGACTGCTGAAAGAAGGTTAGTAATTACTGTGGCACCTCAAAAAGATATTTGTCCTCATGGCAGAACATAACCTACGAATGCGGTTATTATTACTAGAAGAAGAAGAACAACTCCGATGTTTCATGTTTCTTTATAAAGGTAGGACCCGTAGTATAGTCCTCGACCAATGTGGAGGTAAATGCAAATAAAGAAGAAGGAGGCGCCGTTGGCATGAATGTTACGGATAAGTCAGCCGTAGTTTACGTCCCGGCAAATGTGTGCCACTGAAGAGAAAGCGGTCGCAATGTCGGAGGTGTAGTGTATGGCAAGGAATAGACCTGTAAGAATTTGAGTGGCGAGGCATAAACCCAGGAGGGACCCAAAATTCCATCAGGCAGAAATATTTGAGGGGGCAGGAAGGTCAACTAACGCGTTGTTAGCAATTTTTAGAAGGGGGTGGGTTTTTCGTAGGCTTGCCATTAAGGGTTCTTGTAGTTGAATAACAACGATGGTTTTTCAAGCCATTAGTCTTGGTTAGAGTCCTGGCAGGAATTATGACTTATGTGATGTCTATATTTTTAGTTGGTTTAGTTCTAGGTTTGGTTGCGGTTGCTTCTAATCCTTCTCCGTACTTTGCCGCCTTAGGGTTGGTAGTAGTAGCAGGGATGGGGTGTGGGGTGTTAATCGGGCATGGAGGATCCTTTCTATCTTTAGTACTTTTTTTGATTTATTTGGGGGGAATGTTAGTAGTATTTGCATATTCAGCAGCCTTGGCTGCTGAGCCTTACCCTGAAACTTGGGGAAGTTGACCAGTGATGGGTTATATGTTAGCTTACGGATTAGGGGTAGTAGGGGTGTCCGCAGCTTTTTGGCGGGGATGATATGAGGCTTCTTGAATGACTGTGGACGAGCTCGGAAATTTTTTGATGACCCGGGGAGATGTCGGAGGGGTTGCTTTAATATATTCGTTAGGAGGTGGAATATTAGTTGTTAGTGCTTGGGTTCTTTTACTCACTCTATTAGTAGTATTGGAATTAACTCGAGGTCTTAGTCGGGGGGCGCTTCGGGCAGTTTAGGTGGCGAAGATGAGTGTTGCTAAAGCTAGTGAAAGGAGAAAGAGGGTGAGGTAAGTTTTAATCATGCCTTGTTGAATGTTACTTGAAGAGGTAATAAGGGGGAGGTTGAGGGTAAATATTGCTTTAGGGCCTGTTTTTTCTAATCAGGTTTGATCTACTATTTGACTGGCGATGGTTTGGCCCAGGGTCAGGTTAAGTTTGGGAGGAAGGCGGTGGACGATTGACGGGAAGAAGCCTAGCATGTTGGAGAAGTGATGTGGAATTAAAAGAGGGGTAGGTTTATATTGTTTGTTTGTCAGGGTAGCTAATTCTAGGGCGATTAGTAGGCCTAAAATTGTGACAAGGAGGGCTGCTAATTTTAGTAGAGGGGGTATGGACATTACGGGTGTTTTTAAGGGGGCAATGTTAGAGGTAATAAGAAGGCCGGCAATAATGCTGCCTCAGGCTAAGCGTTTGATGGGGTTAATTACTGCGGGGTTATTTTCGTTGATTGGGGGAAGGGGGGTGAATCGAGGTGATCCTATTGAAACAAAGAATACGACTCGGAGGCTGTAGATAGCAGTAAAAGAGGTGGCAAGGAGGGTTAGGGCCAGGGCTCAGGCGTTAAGGTATGATGTGTTTAGTGCTTCGATGATTGCATCTTTGGAGAAGAAGCCTGCTAAGAAGGGGGTGCCTGTAAGGGCTAAACTGCCAATGGTGAGACAGGAAGAGGTAAAGGGGGTTAGGTGATGTATGCCTCCTATTTTTCGGATGTCTTGTTCGTCATTTAAGCTGTGGATAATAGATCCGGAGCATAAAAATAACATTGCTTTAAAGAAGGCGTGGGTACAGATGTGGAGGAAGGCCAATTGGGGCTGATTAAGTCCGATTGTGACTATCATGAGGCCAAGCTGACTAGATGTTGAGAATGCAACGATTTTTTTGATGTCATTTTGGGTTAGGGCGCAGGTAGCAGTAAAGAAGGTGGTTAGGGCTCCCAGGCAAAGGCAGGTAGTTAGGGCAACTTGATTATGTTCTATCAGGGGGTTAAGCCGAACGAGTAAAAAAATGCCTGCCACGACTATAGTACTGGAGTGCAGTAGGGCAGAGACCGGCGTAGGACCTTCCATGGCCGAAGGAAGCCAAGGATGCAGCCCAAATTGGGCTGATTTGCCGGTAGCGGCAATAATTAGTCCCAGTAGGGGAAAGGTCATGTCGAAGTCTTTGGCGGTGATGAATATTTGTTGAATTTCTCAAGAGTTAAGGTTTGTGGCTGTTCAGGCCATAGCAAAAATTAGCCCGATATCGCCGACTCGGTTGTAGAGGACTGCTTGGAGGGCTGCTGTGTTTGCGTCCGCTCGTCCGTACCATCAGCCAATGAGAAGAAAGGATATAATGCCGACGCCTTCTCAGCCAATAAAAAATTGGAATATATTATTGGCTGTTACTAGTAAAATTATGGCGATAAGGAAGATGAGGAGATATTTAAAGAACCGGTTCATGTAAGGGTCGGCATGTATGTATCATCCTGCGAATTCGAGAATAGACCAGGTGACATAGAGGGCCACGGGGGTAAAAATGATAGAGTAGAAGTCAAATTTTAAGCTAATGTTGATGTCAAATGTTAGGGTATTCATTCAGGTTCAATTGGTAATGATAGCTTCTGCCCCTTCGTTAAGGAAAAGGCTGAGGGGAAGAAGGCTAGTAAGGAAGGCTAGTTTTACTGCTGTTTTTACGTGGGAGATGGCCCAGGAGGTGTGCAGAGGCTGGGGCGAAAGGGTTGTTAATACGGGATAAAGTAGAAGAAGGAAAATAATGATTAAGCTGGAGGTTATTATAAGGGAGGTGGTGTGCATAGCTGCTACTTGGATTTGCACCAAGAGTTTTTGGTTCCTAAGACCAATGGATGAGCTGTTATCCTTTAGGAGCGGGTCGAGTGAGCCCTGGAGTTCAACCAGGGAGGGGGAAGTTAGCAGTTTCCGGTGCTTGCGAGCCTCTCTCGGTGAACAAGGGGGGTTTAACCCCTGTTTCTAGAATCACAATCTAGTGTTTTTGTTAAACTATGTCTACAAGCAGTTCATCCTCAAATTAACCCGGGGTTGAGAATTAGGAGGATAAGAGGGAGAAGGTGTAGGGTCATTAGTAAATGTTCTCGGGAGTGGCTGGGGTCTAGGGCAATGATGTGTGTTGGGAGCGGCCCTCGTTGTGTTATAAGAAATATATAGAGTGAGTAACTTGCGGTGATCAGAGTCCCCGCCCCGGTAAGTATTAAAGTTCATCATGATCAGCCAATCAGGGAGGTAATGATTATTAGTTCTCCTATGAGATTAGGTAGGGGGGGCAGAGCTAGGTTTGCCAGGCTAGCAATGAATCATCAGGAGGTTATAAGGGGAAGAACAAGTTGTAGGCCTCGGGCTAGGACTATTGTTCGACTGTGCGTTCGCTCATAGTTTGTGTTTGCGAGACAGAAGAGGGCCGAGGATGTAAGTCCGTGGGCAATTATAAGAATAAGGGCCCCGGTAAAGCCTCAGGGGGTTTGGATTAGAATGCCTGCAATAACGAGGCCCATGTGGCCGACAGAGGAGTAGGCAATGAGGGATTTCAGGTCTGTCTGGCGAAGGCAAATAGAACCTGTCATGATTACCCCCCAAAGGGCGAAGATAATGAAGGGGTAGCTCAGTTCCTTTGTGAGGGGTTCTAGCAGGAGTATCATTCGTATCATTCCATAACCGCCTAGTTTTAGAAGGACGGCTGCAAGAATTATGGAGCCGGCGATAGGGGCTTCTACGTGTGCTTTAGGCAGTCATAAGTGTACTCCATAAAGTGGCATTTTAACTAAAAATGCTAGAAGGCAGGCGGCTCATCATAGTTTATCGGCGTAGGTTGAGAGTGAAAAAGGACTGGCGTATTGAAGAGTTAGAAGGGAGAGGGTCCCTGCGCTATTTTGAAGAAGTAAAAGGGCAACAAGAAGTGGGAGGGAGCCTGCCAGGGTATAAAATAAGAAGTAAGTGCCTGCGTTGAGACGTTCTGTTTGGTTCCCTCAGCGGGTAATAAGGAAAAGGGTGGGAATTAGGGTGGCTTCAAACATTACATAGAATATGATAATCTCAGTAGCACCAAATGCTATGATTAGGAAGATTTGGAGGGATGTGAGAAGTGAAATAAAGACACGCTGACGGTTGATGGGTTCGGAGGCTGTGTGGTTTTGGCTCGCCAGGATTATGAGGGGTAACAGCCAGCAGGTAAGAACAAGGAGGGGAGTAGAAAGGGGATCTGTAGCTATGTAAAGGTTAAGTGACGATCAACCTGTTTCCAAGGAGTTTTTTAATCAGGAAAGGCTGACGAGGGCGATTGTTAGACTGTGGAGTAGGGTTGTGGGTCAGAGTCATTTGGCAGGGGTTGCCCAGATTGTGGGAATTAGCATTAGGGTGGGGATTAAAATTTTTAGCATTGTAGGAGGTTTAGGTTTTGTAAGCGATCGGAGCCGTGAGTTCGGGCGGTTGCTACAAGTAGGGCAAGTCCGGCGCTTGCTTCGCAGGCTGAGAATGCCAGTAGGAGTATAGGGGCGGCTGAGAAGTTAGTTGAGTCTAGTTGGAGGGTTCATAGTGAGAGGGCGATGAATAAAGACAACATTATTCCCTCTAAGCAGAGTAGGGCGGAAAGAAGGTGTGTTCGGTGAAAGGCCAGGCCCGTTAGTCCCAGTAGGAAAGTCGAAGAGAAAGCAAAGTGAGTGGGAGTCATTAGATAGTTGTGGACTCTAACCACAAGTACTTGAGCCGAAATCAAGTGTTTTACTTAAACTAACTGTCTATTCAGCTCATTCAAGGCCCCCTTGAGTTCATTCATAAATTAGGCCTAATGTAAGGAGGGCTAGCACGGCAGAGGCCCATAAGAAGGTTATGAGGGGGGAGGTTAGTTGATCCCCTCAGGGAAGCGGGAGTAAGAGGGCAATTTCTAGGTCAAAGAGGAGAAAAAGGATTGCGACAAGGAAGAACCGAAGTGAGAAGGGCAGTCGGGCACTTCCTAATGGGTCGAAGCCACATTCATAGGGGGAGAGCTTTTCGTGATCAGGGGTAATTTGAGGGAGCCAGAAAGATACAATTGCAAGAATAATGCATAATGCTGTGGCGATGCCAATGACGGCTGTAATGAGGTTCATTATCTTTCCTTGGAATTTAACCAAGACCGGGTGATTGGAAGTCACTTATACTTACTTTGATACTAGAAAGATTAAGACCCTCATCAGTAGATGGAGATGTAGAGGAAAAGTCAAACAACATCTACGAAGTGTCAATATCATGCTGCAGCTTCAAATCCGAAGTGGTGCTCTGAGGTGAAGTGATACTTAATTTGGCGAAGTAGGCAGACGCCCAGGAACGTTGATCCAATAATGACGTGGAGGCCATGAAAGCCGGTTGCCACAAAGAATGTGGAGCCGTAGACTCCGTCCGCGATCGTGAAAGGGGCTTCATAGTATTCCATGGCTTGAAGGAAGGTAAAGTAGAAGCCGAGAAGAATTGTTAATGTGAGGGAGTGAATTGCTTGTTTTCGTTCCCCCTCTATAATGCTGTGATGGGCTCAGGTAACTGTCACCCCGGAGGCTAGAAGCACTGCTGTGTTAAGTAATGGGACTTCAAAGGGATCTAAAACGTTGATGCCGGTCGGGGGTCAGCAGCCACCTAGCTCAGGAGTGGGCGCAAGGCTCGCGTGATAGAAGGCTCAGAAAAACCCTAGAAAGAAGAAGACTTCAGAGGTAATAAATAGGATTATACCATAGCGTAGGCCTTTTTGGACGGGGGGTGTGTGGTGGCCTTGAAAGGTCCCTTCTCGGATGATATCCCGTCATCATTGATATATTGTCAGGAGAAGAAGGATTAAACCCAAGGATAGAAGGATCGTAGAGTGGAAATGGAATCAAATAGCGAGGCCTGATGTCATTAGAAGGGCTGCAATTGCACCTGTTAGGGGTCAGGGACTGGGGTCAACTATGTGGTATGCGTGTGCTTGATGGGCCATTAGACGTTTTCTTGTAGGTAAAGGCTTAAGAGAAGAACAAAAACGTAGGCTTGAATTATTGCTACGGCTACTTCAAGCAGGGTAAGCAGAAGAAGAAGGATTGCTGTGAGAATGGCCACTGTGGGTATGAGAGGAAGAAGAACGAAAGCAGCGGTTGCAATGAGCTGAATTAGGAGGTGCCCCGCTGTTAGGTTAGCGGTTAGTCGAACCCCTAGTGCTAAGGGGCGGATGAATAGGCTGATTGTTTCGATGACGATTAGTACTGGGATGAGGGGGGTTGGGGTACCTTCTGGGAGAAGGTGGCCGAGGGCAATAGTTGGTTGATTCCGTAGGCCAATAATAACGGTGGCGAGTCAAAGGGGGACTGCCAGGGCCATATTGAGAGATAGCTGGGTGGTAGGGGTGAAGGTGTACGGAAGGAGGCCCAGCATATTAAGAGTGATAAGGAATAATATTAGGGATGTTAATAGGACGGCCCATTTGTGTCCGGCGGGGTTAAGGGGTAATAAAAGTTGTTGGGTAAATCGGTTGATAAATCAGTTTTGGAGGGTGAGTAGTCGATTATCCAATCATCGGGAGGAGGGGGCGGGATAGAGTGTTCAGGGTAGAGTAAGGGCTAAGGCGATTAGAGGAATGCCCAGGTACGTGGGGCTTATGAATTGGTCGAAGAAGCTTAGTGTCATGGTCAGTTTCAGGGTTCTGCTTTAGGGGTTTCGGCGCTTTGAAGGGTAGGCTCATTTGGATAAGTGTGCGCTAAAACTTTGGGCGGAATAATAGTAAGAAAGATCAGTCAGGAAAAGACTAAAATGGCGAATCAGGGCGCGGGATTAAGCTGAGGCATGTCGCTAGGGGTGGTTGGGGGCCACCAATCTTTAGCTTAAAAGGCTAACGCTGTACCCTAGTTAGCTTCTTAGCGAGGCGTCTTCAAGTATTAAAGATGATCAGTTTTCGAAGTGTTCTAAGGGGACGGCTTCTACTACAATGGGTATGAAGCTGTGGTTGGCTCCGCAGATTTCGGAGCATTGGCCATAGAATACCCCGGGGCGGGATGCAATAAAGGCTGTTTGGTTTAGGCGTCCGGGGACTGCGTCTATTTTAACGCCTAGAGCAGGAACTGCTCATGAGTGCAGAACGTCTTCTGCGGAAACTAACACTCGGATGGGGGATTCTACGGGTACAACTATTCGATGGTCTGCTTCAAGGAGGCGGAATTGCCCAGGGGAAAGATCTTGAGTGGGGATTATGTATGAGTCAAATCCTAGGTCTTCATAGTCGGTGTATTCATAGCTTCAGTATCATTGATGGCCCATGGCTTTGATTGTTAAGTGGGGGTCGTTAATTTCGTCTATTAGGTAAAGGATGCGGAGGGAGGGGAGGGCAATGAGGATAAGGATAATTGCGGGCAGGATGGTTCAAATAATTTCAATTTCTTGGGAGTCTAAGATGTATTTGTTTGTTAATTTAGTGGTTACCATGGCCACAATAATGTAAAGTACCAATGTGCTAATTAGGAATACAATCATTAAGGCGTGGTCGTGGAAATGAAGGAGTTCTTCCATTACGGGCGAAGCTGCATCTTGAAAACCTAATTGGGAGGGATGTGCCATTAAGTAGTTGAGATACGTGGGACTTCAACCCACGATACTGCCTTGACAAGGCAGTGTAATTGGCCTCTTTACTAGTGTCTCATGAAGAAAGTGACAGAGCGGCTATGTGGCTGGCTTGAAACCAGCATAAGGGGGTTCGACTCCTCCCTTTCTCGTTAGTGGGCTTGAACTTGGACAAATGCGGGTTCTTCGAAGGTGTGGTAAGGTGGAGGGCAGCCGTGAAGTCATTCAACGTTAGTTGTGGTCAATTCTACGGCTAAAACTTCACGTTTAGCGGCAAATGCTTCCCAGATAATAAACAAGAACATAATGACTGCCACGAGGGAGACAAGCGAGCCGATTGAAGAGATGGTGTTTCAGAGGGTGTAGGCATCTGGGTAATCTGAGTACCGCCGAGGCATGCCTGCTAGGCCTAAGAAGTGTTGGGGAAAGAAGGTAAGGTTGACCCCAATAAACATAATTCCAAAGTGAATTTTTGTTCAGGTACTATGGAGGGTGTAGCCTGTAAATAAAGGGAATCAGTGGACAAAGGCTGCTACAATAGCGAACACGGCTCCCATAGATAAAACGTAGTGGAAGTGCGCTACTACGTAGTATGTGTCATGAAGGACAATATCGAGGGAGGAGTTGGCTAGTACGATTCCTGTTAGGCCGCCTACGGTGAATAGGAAAATAAAGCCGAGGGCTCATAGAAGGGGGGTTTCTCATTTAATGGAGGCCCCGTGAAGTGTTGCAAGCCAGCTGAATACTTTAACGCCGGTTGGGATAGCGATGATCATGGTGGCAGATGTAAAATATGCTCGTGTGTCTACGTCCATGCCTACTGTGAATATGTGGTGGGCTCAAACAATAAAGCCAAGGAGGCCGATTGCCATTATGGCTCAGACCATGCCCATATAACCGAAGGGTTCTTTTTTCCCCGAGTAATAGGCAACAATGTGGGAAATTATGCCGAATCCGGGGAGAATCAGAATATAAACTTCGGGGTGGCCGAAGAATCAGAATAGATGTTGGTAGAGAATGGGGTCCCCGCCTCCTGCTGGGTCAAAGAAAGTGGTGTTAAGGTTTCGATCTGTCAGGAGCATGGTAATTCCTGCAGCAAGGACTGGGAGGGAGAGAAGAAGTAAGACAGCAGTGATTAGGACTGACCACACAAACAGTGGTGTTTGGTATTGGGAAATGGCAGGGGGTTTTATATTAATAATTGTGGTAATAAAATTAATAGCCCCTAGAATTGAAGAGACCCCTGCGAGATGCAGGGAGAAAATGGTGAGATCAACGGATGCTCCTGCATGGGCAAGGTTGCCGGCGAGAGGGGGGTAGACGGTTCAACCTGTGCCAGCCCCGGCTTCAACTCCGGAGGAGGCAAGGAGAAGGAGGAAGGAGGGGGGGAGGAGTCAAAAACTTATGTTGTTCATTCGGGGGAATGCTATATCTGGGGCGCCAATTATTAAGGGTACAAGTCAGTTGCCAAAGCCTCCGATTATGATTGGTATTACTATAAAGAAGATTATTACAAATGCATGTGCTGTCACGATTACATTATAAATCTGGTCGTCTCCGAGGAGGGCGCCTGGTTGACTGAGCTCTGCTCGAATAAGTAGGCTCAAAGCTGTGCCCACCATTCCGGCTCATGCACCAAATACTAAATAGAGGGTGCCGATGTCTTTGTGATTGGTCGAGAAAAATCAACGTGTGATTGCCACAGGTAGGATGGCTGAGTTTTAAGCGGTGGATTGTAGCCCCATAGACAGAGGTTTGAGCCCTCTTCTTACCAAGCCCTGGGGTGTCACATATTAGATTGCAAATCTAAAGAAGCAGGCTAGCGTCTGCCGGGGCTTTCCCCCGCCTTTTGCCCCGGCAGGCGGGGGAAAGGTAGATGGATGCTCGCTGGTTAGAGCACTTAGCTGTTAACTAAGAGTTTGTAGGATCGAGGCCTGCCTATCTAGTAAGGCTTTAGCTTAATTAAAGTGTCTGTTTTGCATGCAGGAGATGTGGGGTAATGGCCCGCAAGTCTTAAGCAGGGACTGGGGGATTTTCACCCCCGCTTAGGGCTTTGAAGGCCCTTGGTCTCTTACTATCCTAAGTCTCTTATGAGTTTAGCAAGGCCAATATCAAGGGGGTGAGGGGTAGAAGAAGGAGGGTTAGTATCGCGGAGGTAGCTAGGGGCAGGGTCAGTTGTGTGTGATAAAGTCGTCAGGGGGTGGTTCCTGTAAGGTTGTTTGGGGCTATAGTTAGTGTTATGGCGTAAGAGAGGCGCAGGTAAAAGTAAAGGCTGAGGAGGGCGGTTAATGCGGCTAGGGTGGCTGTGCCGGGAAGTTCTTGTTTAGTCAGTTCTTGCAGGATTAGTCACTTTGGCATGAAGCCTGTTAAAGGTGGTAGGCCTCCCAAGGATAGTAGAATCAAGGGTGTGAGGCAAGTTAGTGCAGGGGCCTTAGTTCATGAGATGGAGAGGGAGTTGATATTGGTACATTTGTTGAGTTTAAATGTCAGGAATATCGATGATGTTATGATGAGGTACGTAAGAAGGGCTAGGAGAGTTAAGGTAGGGGAGAATTGCAGGATTAAGATTATTCAGCCAAGATGGGCGATGGAGGAGTAGGCCAGTACTTTCCGGAGTTGTGTTTGATTTAAACCGCCCCAGCCCCCGATGAGTGTTGATGAGAGGCCTAGAATAATAAGGAGGGTGGGTTCGGTAGGCTGTATTTGAAGGAGAAGGGCGAAGGGGGCAAGCTTTTGTCAGGTGGAGAGGATGAGGCCCGTAGTTAAGTCAAATCCTTGAAGTACTTCGGGGAGTCAAGAATGAACGGGGGCTAAGCCAATTTTTAGGGCGAGGGCCAGGGTAATAATTGTTGTCGGAAAGGGGTGGGTCATTTGTTGGATTTCTCATTGCCCTGTTAATCAGGCGTTGGTGGTGCTAGCAAAAAGGAGTATGGCGGCTGCGGTTGCCTGTGTGAGGAAATATTTGGTGGTAGCTTCAACCGCTCGTGGGTGGTGGTGTTGGGCTATAATAGGAATAATGGCGAGGGTGTTTATCTCCAGGCCTATCCAGGCCAGGAGCCAGTGGGAGCTTGCAAATGTAATTGTGGTTCCCAGACCTAGTCCAAATAATAGTGTGCTCAGGACGTAAGGGTTCATTAGTAAAGGAAGGGGTTTAACCAACATTCTCGGGGTATGGGCCCAAAAGCTTAATTAGCTGACTTTACTAGGAAGTGGTGTAGTGGAAGCACTGAGAGTTTTGATCTCTCCAGGTAGGGTTCAAACCCCTTCTTTCTAAGGAGCTGGGGGGATTTTAACCCTCATGATTCACTCTATCAAAGTGGCCCTTTGCTTCAGGCACAGCTCCGGGGTTAAAGTATTGGGGGTAAGCCTGCAAGTGCAATTGGTAGGGCTAAGTGTCAAATGACTAGGGCTAAGGTTAAAGGGAGGAAATTTTTTCAAATTAAATGTATAAGTTGGTCGTAACGGAATCGTGGGTAGGATGCTCGGATTCACACGAATACTGCAGAGAGAAGGGCGGCTTTAATCATTAAATTTATTGTTGTAAGTTCGGGCATGGTTGGGATGTGAGAGGCCCCTAAAAATAGTGTGGCGGAGAGTGTATTTATGAGAAGAATATTGGCGTATTCTGCTAGAAAAAATAGGGCGAAGGGGCCTCCTGCATATTCTACATTGAAGCCGGAAACCAGTTCGGACTCCCCTTCGGTTAAATCAAATGGGGCGCGGTTTGTTTCTGCCAGGGTAGAGATGTATCATATGGCGGCTAAGGGTCAGGCTGGTAAGATGAGTCAGGTGCTTTCTTGGGCCACTGAAAAGGTGTGGAGGGTGAAGCCCCCTGTGAAGATAATAGCATTTAGGAGAATGAGCCCAAGGCTGACCTCGTAGGAAATGGTTTGTGCTACAGCCCGTAATGCTCCGATTAGGGCGTATTTAGAATTTGATGCCCATCCTGACCCGAGGATGGAATAGACGGCGAGGCTGGAAAGGGCTAGGATAAATAGAATGCCTAAGTTTAGGTCGGCTACTGGGTATGGTAAAGGCATTGGGGTTCATAGTGTTAGGGCAAGGGTGAGGGCGAGCAAGGGGGCTAGAATAAATAGAATAGGAGAAGAGGTTGAGGGGCGGATAGGTTCCTTGATAAATAGTTTCACCCCGTCGGCGATGGGCTGAAGAAGTCCGTAGGGGCCGACAATATTAGGGCCTTTTCGTAGTTGAACGTAGCCTAGGATTTTTCGTTCAAGGAGGGTGAGAAAGGCAACGGCTAAGAGAATGGGGATAATGAAGGCTAGTGGATTGGCAACGTGTGTGATGAGTACTGAGATCATAGTTGAGGAGAGGATTTGAACCTCTGTAGAAAGAGCTTAGGTCTTTTGCAGTCACCGGGCTCTGCCACCCCAACATGCCGTAATCTTCGGCAAAGGGGCACGCCCTTTTGCCTATTTTAGTTGCCTTCAATAGGTGGGGGAGAGGCATACTTGAAGCATGGGCCTCTTCTTTTCGGTCCTTTCGTACTGGAAAAGATCATTACATAGATAGAAACTGACCTGGATTACTCCGGTCTGAACTCAGATCACGTAGGACTTTAATCGTTGAACAAACGAACCCTTAATAGCGGCTGCACCATTAGGATGTCCTGATCCAACATCGAGGTCGTAAACCCCCTTGTCGATATGGGCTCTAAAAGGGGATTGCGCTGTTATCCCTAGGGTAACTCGGTCCGTTGATCGGCTTTGCCGGATCTTAATTGGTCAGTGATACTGTTAACTAGAGCAGGGGCTCTTGGTTTTGAAATTTCATAATTCCAGTCCACGTGGGGGTTTTTTATTTCCCCGCGGTCGCCCCAACCAAAGACATGGAGTAATTTTCATTTGGTTCAATTCCGTGTTAGGAGGTGCTTAACATGACTTACTCTGGCGTCTAAAGCTCCATAGGGTCTTCTCGTCTTATGGTCTTATCCCCGCTTCTGCACGGGGAGATCAATTTCATTGACTTGAAAAAGGAGACAGTTAAGCCCTCGTTGTGCCATTCATACAGGTCTTCATTTAAAAGACAAGTGATTGCGCTACCTTTGCACGGTCAAAATACCGCGGCCGTTAAACATATAGTCACAGGGCAGGCGGGACCTCTTATTCTTTATTTTCAGCAAGAGGCGGTGTTTTTGGTAAACAGGCGAGGCTTCATGTGTTTGCCGAGTTCCTTCTTTTTCTTTTAGTCTTTCCCTAGGGGCACACCAGTGTGGGGTTAACGGTAAAAGTTGAATGTTTTTCTAGTTGTCTAGCCTGCCATTCATTGCCCTCTCTGTTTGGGGCCGTTAAGATTCGGTGGTTAGTCCGTTCCGAGTTACGGGTGTGCGGGGAGAGAGTCTTAACTCTCTTGTTACTCATATTAGCATGGTCGCACCCATGTTTGCATGGGTCGGTCTGGTAGAGTTAGGGGGGTGAGATAAGTTATCAGAATAGGGAGTGAGTTTAATGTTTGAGCTTTAACGCTTTCTATAGGGGTGGCTGCTTTTAGGCCCACCAAGACATCTTACTTTAGCTTATTATGATCTTTACCCTCCTGGGAAAGTTGTATCTTGTTTCAAAGGGGCTGTACCCCCTTTGGCTAACTCTCGCGGTTTCTTTAGGGTCTGTTGGGTGTGAAGACGAATATGAAATAAGAAGCCGGGAGGCTGAACTCCTATCCAATTCCCAGACAACCAGCTATAACTAAGTTCGGTAGGTCTGTCACCTCTACTCGAAGCTCTTCCCACTCTTTTGCCACAGAGACGGGTGTGCCCTAATTATAGGCTGTCTTGGAGTAGCTCACTTAGTTTCGGGGTATCCGACTAAAGTTCTCTTTGCCTGAGCATTTCTGGCTAAATCATGATGCAAAAGGTACGAGCGAAAATCTCTGCTTTTTGTAGCTTTACTGGGTTATTTCACTTCTCTTTCAGCGTTCCCTTGCGGTACTTTTTCTATAGCGCCTATAGTTCCCTTTTCTGTCGCCCATACTTGGGGGGAAAAATGGTTTGTTTGAAGGGTAATTAGTGTATTCGGGGGTATAAATGGTGATTTGTTGCTTTTGGTGTGGGGCTAGCTATTGGGCCTCAGGATGACTCGATTTGCACGGGTGACTTCTCGGTGTAAGGGAGATGCTTTTCTATCTTAGCTACACCCTGATTTTTCCAAGTACACCTTCCGGTACACTTACCATGTTACGACTTGCCTCCCCTTTGCAATGGCTGCATTTTAATTACTGTAGGCTTAGTGGGCTTGGGGAGAGTGACGGGCGGTGTGTGCGCGCTTCAGAGCCGATTTCAGCAGGACTCTCTATTTCTTGCTTACTGCTAAATCCTCCTTCGGAAAGACATTTCAGTCAATCATTCGTATTCTTTTTGTTAAAGAATGTAGCCCATTTCTTCCCCCTCCATACGCTACACCTCGACCTGACGTTTTGGGTTGTGCCAGTTATGCTTACTATAGGGCCTTCACAGGGTAAGCTGACGACGGTGGTATATAGGCGGGTTAAACAAGGAGGGGTGAGGTTGAACGGGGGTTATCGGTTCTAGAACAGGCTCCTCTAGGTGGATCTAAAGCACCGCCAAGTCCTTTGGGTTTTAAGCTAATGCTCGTAGTTTCCTGGCGGGCAACAAATGTAGGGTGTTGCCAATGTTTAGGGCTGGGCATAGTGGGGTATCTAATCCTAGTTTGTGCCATAGCTTTCGTGGGGTCAGGGAGTTGTAAAGCCACTTTCGTGATTGATCTTCTTACTTTCGGGGGCGTATAACAGCTTTGAAAGCATTCGGCTTTAGTTTCTAGTTTTTCTTAACCACGCTCTACGCCGGGGTTTATCAACTTGAGCCTCTCGTATAACCGCGGTGGCTGGCACGAGTTTTACCGGCTCTTTTAGCCTTAACTAAGTCAAGTTTTCACTTATGGCTTAAGGTTTATCACTGCTGAGTTCCCTTGAGGGTGTGGCTTAGCAAGGCGTCGTGGGCTTTCATTGTGTGCCTGATACCAGCTCCTTGTTTCCGAGCGGGAAACTGTAAGGGCATTCTCACGGGTGTGCGGATACTTGCATGTGTAAGTTTAGCTAAAGTTGATAATAAAGTCAGGACCAAGCCTTTGTGCTCTCGGGGCTTTCTAGGGCCCATCTTAACATCTTCAGTGTTATGCTTTCCTTAAGCTACGTTAGC